TTAAGAGATACAAGCGGAACGGAATTGATAAAACAGTCTTAGAAACAGAATTCTCCCACTTAGGCTTACTATGCTTTGGGATTTTTTTAGAATATTATTTATTTTATATTTATTTATTTTTATAGTATAATATAACGGTATTGATATTGATATTCTAATCTACTTGATTGATATTCTAATCTACTTGAATATTGAATACCAGAAAACTATATGATATGAATATTTATTATTATTAACGCAGATATATCTATCTAATTTATTTATTTTATATCTATGTCTTCTCCGTTCTTTTATTACCCTCCTGTCCTGTCGTGTTGTCAATTGACAGTATGACTTAGGGGTCAATATAATTTGACCGACCAAATCCTATTTTGGTAAACCATCTTGAATCTACTGCAGAGTGAAGGATCATGGATCCAACGCATAACCCTTTGTGAATGAGAGAGATAAAGATGAGAAAGACCAATGAAATAAAGTTTCAAGGTTATATAGTTTAATGGTAAAGTTTGATTTGATTACCATTAACTAACCCCCAGAATACTTAAGGAGTTTTTCCATTTGATTTATATACTATGGATCTACTAAAGATGGATCTCGGCCTGAGTTATATTAAGTTAAAGTTAATAAGGTAACCCTACTAGGCCTTATTACCTTACCTATTATGTTTTTCCTATTCTATTTTTATATTACCTCAAGGTATTTTTCTTATTACCTATGGTATTTGTCTTATTACCCATATTCTAGTGCTTTTTGATTTGCCGGCCCTCGGGACCTTTTATTTCTAGTTGATTTATGAAGGCGGCCGTAGGCCCCTATGGTCCAGTGGTTACGACCTCTCTCTTTCACGGAGAAAACGAGGGTTCAAGTCCCTCTGGGGGTGTACCAAGACTCAAGACTATAGGAGTGGTATTTTCTATCAAATGATCCGTAGCCGTATTTGTCAAGTCTGCCTGGTAGACGAAAGGAAGTTTATTATGGAACGTCTAAAAAATTTAGGCGTTGGGTCGATGCCCGAGTGGTTAATGGGGGCGGACTGTAAATTCGTTGACAATATGTCTACGCTGGTTCAAATCCAGCTCGGCCCAACAATTTGCCAATCTACTATCAGACGGTAGAACTCTCTTGTTCTTAAGAAATACCTTACCTGATACAAGAGAATAAAAAAGAATTCAAATTTTCTGCTAGATCTCTTCTTATTTCCCTGGGATTGTAGTTCAATAGGCTAGAGCACCGCCCTGTCAAGGCGGACGTTGCGGGTTCGAGCCCCGTCAGTCCCGACGGATCCAATAAGTACATCAATTCGCCTCTCCATTTTCTGTGAAAGAGGGGACAGAGAGCATAATTGAATCCCGAAGAGGTTTCCTCTCTTTTTTTTTTTTCAGGATTCTGTCAAAGAAAGAATAAACCCTAAACTAAAATTAAAATAACTAAAATAGTGAAGTTGATAGAATATTCCATCTTTTATCCCGCGCCTCATCTTTCTCATACTTCTTTGTCTTCCAAAGAAAATTGGATCATTAAAATTTAGAACCTAATTCCTCTCTTTTTGGGTTTTTAATGGAAACGGATGGGTGGTTAGATGATACTTCGTTTGACTACATACAAAAAAAGAAAGGATAAAAAAGGAATTTTTGCTCGGTCGGGGAATCCAAGATTGGATTCGGTATGGATAAGGGATCTTCGTATGTTATACTATTCAATTCTCGACGACGAATTAATTTAATAGCTCAGATATTGTTATTCATGATATGATATTGATCCGATTCAAGATCATCGATAGGTAATGCATTCATTGAATTGACAGGTGAAAGATTTATCATCTCTATGGGATTAAATCCCGAGTTATTGTGAAATAAAAAAACGATGAGATTATGGAAGTAAATATTCTTGCATTTATTGCTACTGCACTGTTCATTTTAGTTCCTACTGCCTTTCTACTTATAATTTACGTAAAAACAGTCAGTCAAAACAATTAATTACTTTGAATGAAACTTGACTTCTGAATTCTTATCCATATTTGAAGAAATCAAAAGAAAAGTATTCTATTAAATGAAATCAACGGGCTATAATTGGCGGTATTCTATGGGATCCGAGAGTATGGTAAGAAAGAAATTTTTTTCTTATCATACTCTCTATTAGTGTTATAGTAATGTATAAAATAAAATTGTACTTGACTTTCTAATAAAGTTGGTATACTATATTAGCTTCTATCTTCAATCTATGTAGTTATTTATCCATATATGGAATTGACGTAGGACCCGATTCTATTTCTTTGATACATCTATTTATTCCGATGAATCTGAAAAAATCGTTTTACTGTTATAGAATACATTTATCCACTAGAATCCAAGGGAATTTTGAAATGAGGATCTTTTTATTTAAATTGAAAATTATTTCAATTTAAATAAAAAATGAGTTGCAGAACGATCTATAAAACAATTGATACCGTTAACTAAATTAGGAGTGCTTCTAAAGTCCACTTCTTCCCCATACTACGAGTGAAAGGGAAAATGTAAAGACTACCATTAAAGCAGCCCAAGCGAGACTTACTATATCCATGTGAATTATATCCCTTATCTCTATGATAGAATTATTCCATTATTGCTCACTAATAATAGTAGAATGAATGGTCCAGAGTCAAAAAGGGATTCTGGCCGAACACTATTGATGAACCAGTCAAATAAATCCATTTCAAAAATTCCTATATGATTTCTAATAGGGAAAGACTAAATACAAGTCAAATATACAATGACACTATAAGGGAATGTTACTAATGGAATGGAACATCTATTCTATCTAGTAATAAAAAAAGAGACCCATTCCTTTTTCTTGCCCTTCAAAGTAAAAAAAATTGCTATCTATTACATACTTTTATTTCCTATTTGATCTAATTCGTACCCTTTCCCGATTGTCTCTCTGAAGGAGTTGGGAGATAGTATATTATACTCTTGACGACGGGTCTAAAAAAAAAAAAATAATTTTTTTGCACTTTTTGTTTTCTATAAACTATAAAAAAATCCATCCAATATAATCTTTCTTTGAATTTTAGATTCAAGGATTTCCAAGCTTTTACAAAATCCCCAGAACAGAATAAGACAGCAGAACAGAATAAGAGATTTAGATTCATTTGTTGATGAGGCGGCACCCGGATTTGAACTGGGGAAAAAGGATTTGCAGTCCCCCGCCTTACCACTCGGCCATGCCGCCAAAACGATAGAAAAAATTTTCCTTTTTCGGTTGGATTACTAAACTTTAGTTTATTGTACTTGCATCTTGCATCCCTTTTAAAATCCTTTTTCTAAATCTAAATTTATGTATAAAAATTAGAAAAGTTTTTATCCTTTCGTATTGTATTTAATTTATTTATTGTAATGTATTTGATCTACCCCCTCGAGATTGTATCGTATCTTCCCACAATGCCGAAAAACTTCCACTCAACTTTCTATTGAAAAATAAAATGTCTATTTTCGCTTAAAAAAGCCGAAATTTATGACAAAAGGGAACCATTAACTATTCGTTGACTGAGAATTCGTGACTTATTCTTGGATTTGAATCTAAAATTTGATTTCCCTAATGACATAAGAAAATACAAATGGATACATACTTAATTGATTCTTTTGAATCAAAAATCCTTCTCAATTTCTGGATTCTATTATAACAAAAATGATAAGTATATGTAAACCCCAGAAGGGAAATTTTTACACAGATACCAAATTGGCTATTTAGAGTATGTTGCCTATAAACAAAAAAACGGGAATTCATTGGAACAAAAAAAGGCCCGGCTGGGTATTGACCGGGCCAGGCCCAAAAGGCACTTCGAACAAAATAAAAGCAAGAAGGTCCTCTTTATTTATCTTTCTATTCTATTTGGATCTTTCGAGCATCTAAATGGAATTGCTAATTCTATAATAACGATAAAGAATGTAAAAGAAATACTTTATTTAATCCTTACTTGATGTGTAATGTAACATAGTAATTATCTTTTTCAATTGGGAGAGATGGCTGAGTGGACGAAAGCGGCGGATTGCTAATCCGTTGTACGAGTTATTCGTACCGAGGGTTCGAATCCCTCTCTTTCCGTTTCCGTTGATGACTTTCTATTTTTTTCTTTCAATTTTTGCAAACCCCTTTTTATTTTTTTTTTCCTAATTAAATTAAATATGTGGAATAGCTAAAATAAAATATTAATAAAATTGTAAAATCAAACAAGAAAAACTAAATTTTTATTTTATTCTTCACGTCCAGGATTACGTCCTGGATCATTGGATAGGAATCCAAAAATGAAGAGAGAAACAAAGAATATTACTACTGTGTAAACGAAAAGTTTGAGAGTAAGCATTACACAACCTCCAAGATCATTTTTTGAAAAAGAAAAACGAGAAAAGATAATAGATCCTCCACTTTTATATCACATATCCTATTTTGACACCAAGAAATGAATTATAGAAATAGAAAAGAATGTTCAGAAATTCAAATCAAATGAAGTTGAAATTTGTAATAAGAGTCTTTAATTTAATTACCACAAATCACTTTCATACCCACAATTAGATATTCTAAGGGACCCTAAGCTCATAAGGTATTTCCCCGAAAAAGGATTAAAATGGGGAAAGGAAATAGGGCGAGCCGGATTTCTCGCGACTATCCGAGAGTTTGAATCGAAGGTTCATACTGTCAGACTTATTTGATCTTATCAATTGTTATAATTTTTCTCGAATAAATCATGAATTTTCTAGGATAGTATTAAAGCTCTTATCGAAAACTTACAGCAGCTTGCCAAACAAAGGCTAAAAGAAAAAAGAACAGGGGTATAACTGGCATGACATCTACGATTGGATTCAAAAAAGCATAGGCTTCGGGCAATTTGGCGAAGAAAAGACTAGTCGGATAAAGGGCAGAATTAAGACAGATCAAACTAAAAATATTAAGCATAACAGACTTTTTTTTTCGTCGAAATAATTGCATTTTGATTGAGTTAAGGAAAAATGAAGAAAGTAAGGTAAACAAAAAAATCCTTCTTTTTTTTTTTTCTGCTCAATCAAAAATCCTCCAATTCTCAAAGGAGAATAGAAGAAATCATACTTTCATACAATATCTTAATTGAATTATATGTAATGATCAATAAATTCAGTTGAATTCGAGATATACACATGCCAAAATCCTAGCATGAATCTATAATAGATTCTATAAAGATAAAGAAAAAAGAGTTTCTCTAGATAGTTGGACTGGAATTGACGAAGACTTAATACCAATATTATTCTTTATTAGTATTATTGTCCAATAAAAATGGAAATGGGGCGTAGCCAAGCGGTAAGGCAACGGGTTTTGGTCCCGCTATTCGGAGGTTCGAATCCTTCCGTCCCAGAGCGTATCCATTGTATCCTAATATTTGTTTTTTGTTCAAGGAGGTTCTGTTTCAAGGTCTAATATTGCATAGAATATTATATTATTCCTCCTTCTTTTTTGATTTTGAATGATTCTTTGCGGAAGCATATCTGAGTTTTTCACAAACTGAACTAAATCGAGTTCAAATGATATGCAAAAGTAACTGAACCCCTTTGTGACCCAGATAAAGCTAAGATGGGCCGTAGATCATAGTTGTAGAAAGATTACTTAACCTCATCAGGTTAAAAAAAAAAATATGAAATGAAAATACATATAAAAGAGGAAGCGCTTAACCTATAGGTATGTATTCTTATCCTGTTTCAGTGACAATAGTGTTTCCCTTTTTGTGAAAAAGAATTGGCATCCCTAAAATATTTTATTTAACAATGATATATATTTTCGATATTTTTTTTTATTGTTTGATTTAGCTTATTTGCTTTACATCATTGACAATTCCATTCGAAAAGAAACAGAGATTTTTCTTTCTTATTTCTTATGATAAAAAAAGGGAGTCTTTACTGTAAAACTTGACTCAAATAATGATGTAGAAGTTGGAAACTTTTTCAAGTATCAAGATTTGTAATGATTCCTTATGGGTTGACTCTTTGGGAAGTTGGAAATGGGCCGGTCTATCTTATTGAGTCACTTGAAGAGGCAGAGTAAAATAGAATTTCTTTTTTCGTGTGATTTCTGTTAGTTATGTTATTTCTATATCTATTTAGTTTAGATTTCTAGATATTTCTGTTAGATATTTTTTTGAAATAGATATTTATAAAAAAACGTTCCATTCATACAAAAAAGCTGGGGTCTTGCTAATATTTCTTCAGAAAAATCTTTATTATCTATGTAGATAAGAAAAATATAAATTACTTTGTCTCTGTACCGACTGAACCAATGACTATTCATGATTCCATAATTGAATCAATTCCGTACTGGTTCCAAATTAGAGGAATGTTATGGTAAAACTTCGTTTAAAACGATGCGGTAGAAAGCAACGTGCGACTTGAAGGACACGATCCGGTGTGGATTCTTTTTCTTACATCCACCATTTTATATAGGAATGAAGGTGCTCTTGGCTCGACGTCATTTGTTCTATTCTACTAGAGCCCTTCTTTTTTTTTATTGGGTTGTAATGTAAATAGTTCATGATGGAGCTCGAGTAGAAAGTATTGATTAATTTCTCAGGGGCAACGATCTAGGGTTAATGCCAATTCATAAATTGGAACAACTTCGTAAGTATATCTTCGATATCTTCGATATAGAAATCGAAAGGATCCGATTCGAGCAATTTTTCAATTCAAAAAATTTGTTGGAACGGCTAAAACTTTTTCGATACGTAGTGTATCGCGCACGAATCAACCGTCGGTATGATTCTTTGATAGAAAGAAATCGCAAAAGGGGTATGTTGCTACCATTTTGAAAGGATTAAGAAGCACCGAAGTAATGTCTAAACCCAATGATTTTAAACAAAGATAAAGGATCCCAGAACAAGGAAACACCACTTCAATTGTCTCACGGATCCGAATAACGAATCAAAATAGATTTTAAACGAGACAAAAAGGGTGGGTTAAAGACCACTCAAAAAAAATATATATATTAAATTAAAGATTTTTCTTTAAGATATTTGAGATATTATATTATTGAACTTGAGTTATGAGTACAAATGATTTTTTCTTCTTCAGGAAGTAAGCTAAATAAAAATGAGTGAAATTGAAATTATAGAATTTATTAATTTATTTTACGGATTCCTTTCCTATTTATTCTAATCAAATTTTATCCATAGATAAAACTTCGAATCATTTTTTCTCGAGCCGTACGAGGAGAAAACTTCCTATACGGTTCTAGGGGGGGAGTTCTTTTTCATCTACATCTATCCCGATGAGCCGTCTATCGAATCGTTGCAATTGATGTTCGATCTCGAAGAGAAGGAAGAGATCTTCGGAAAGTGGGTTTTTATGATCCGATCAAGAATCAAACTTATTTAAACGTTCCCGCTATTCTCTATTTCCTTGAAAAAGGCGCTCAGCCTACAGGAACTGTTCAGGATATTTTAAAAAAGGCAGAGGTTTTTAAGTAACTTTGCCCTAATCAAACAAAATTAAATTAAGGAAATAAAAACTAAGGGTAGGATAGTGATTTCTATATCATTTTGGATATCTTTTCTATACTATGTTTTTTTATTTCCTTTCTTGGTCTATTCGTATCTATTTCTCATTGCTTTTATAGAATCCTTTTCTATAGAATCTTTTTCTAAGGAAACCGTATTTGATTGATCCTCAAAAAATAGAAAATTATGGCATTACCTGTAATCGGGTGGTTTTCATTTGAACTCTAATACCAAGTAACAAACAAGGAATAGAAGTTCTTTATTCTATATGGATTCAATTTTTTTATATTATTCTCCATCTAATCTAAAAACTCAAAATTTAGTATATAAATATAGGTATATGCAGTGCCAATCCAACACAAGTCCTTTTTTTTACTATTATTCAATTTAAGTTTTTGTATTTTTTCATCGTATTCTTTTCTTAACCTTTATGTTGACAACGTTGTATCGAACAAATATAATTCATCGTGATAAGCAGATCTATTTATTTCCGTCCCATAGGTTTTCTTTTTTATTTTTACTTGTTGATTCAAATGATGGGTTCGTTGGATTAGCTTTGATACCCGGATTTTTGATTGAAAAAGTGGATAACATAGAAATAGGGGATGTTCTACCATTTTTACATTTATTTATTTTTTTGGTCGGGCAATTTTTTATTTTTTCATCTGATTCTGATTTAGTCATTTTTATGTTCCAAATAGAGTAGAAAAATTTAATAGAGTAGAAAATTTTTTTAGATTTTTTATTTCGTAGAGTAATGCTTTAATTTAATAATTTTGTTTTATTCTGATTGTATCTACATACCCTTTTATATTTGGGTTGCTAACTCAATGGTAGAGTACTCGGCTTTTAAGTGCGGCTAGGATCTTTTACACATTTAGATGAAGCGAGGGATTCGTCCATACTATCGGTAAAGTTTGGAAGACCGCGACTGATCCTGAAAGGGAATGAATGGAAAAAATAGCATGTCGTATCAATTAAGAGTTCTGAGAATATTTTATTCTTTCCGGCTCGGTACAAAGCCTTCTTTAAATTATTGAAAGGGAGCAAACCGAAGTCAATTTCAAGTTGGGTCGAATTAATAAATGGATAGGGCCCCACGGCTTCAATTAATTTCATTTTTATTATAGGGAAAGAAAAAGTTATAGGGAAAGAAAAAGCAACGAGCTTTCATTCTGAATTTGAATGATTACCCGATCTAATTAGACGTTAAAAAAATATTAGTGCCCAATACGGGAAGGCTTTCTCCCAGGAAAAATATTATTGATTTTTTAATGAATCCTAAATATTACCACTCTCCATTCTATAATGGAATAATGGAGATGTATGTGTATAAGAAACAGTATATTGATAAATCAATTTCCAAAATCAAAAGAGCGATTGGGTTGAAAAAAGTAAAGGATTTCTAATCATCTTGTCATCCTATAAGGAAAACGAACATAAAAACTTAAAATTAAATGGAAAAAGAGATGATAGAGAATCTGTTGATAAGTTTATCTGGATCCGAGGTATCTATTCGGTTTGTACTATAATACCTTGTTTTGACTGTATCGCACTATGTATCATTTATAACCCCCAAAGTCCTCTACCTTTCATTTAAATAGAATTTCAAATGGATAAATTCCAAAGCTATTTAGGGCTAGATAGATCTCAACAACACTACTTCTTATATCCACTTATCTTTCAGGAGTATATTTATGTACTTGCTCATGATCATGGTTTAAATAGATCAATTTTGTTGGAAAATGCAGGTTATGACAATAAATCCAGCTTACTTATTGTGAAACGTTTAATCATTCGAATGTATGAACAGAATCATTTGATTCTTTCTGTTAATGACTCTAAACAGACTCCTTTTTTGGGGCAGACCAATCATTTTTATTCGCAAATAATGTCAGAGGTTTCTTCAATCATTATGGAAATTCCATTGTCTCTGCGATTAATATCTTCCCTAGAAAGGAAAGGGGTAGTTCAATCCGAAAATTTACGATCAATTCATTCAATATTTTCTTTTTTAGAGGACAACTTTTCACATTTAAATTATGTATTAGATATACTAATACCTTACCCAGCCCATCTGGAAATATTAGTTCAGGCTCTTCGCTATTGGATAAAGGATGCTTCCTCTTTGCATTTATTAAGATTCTTTCTCCATCAGTGTCATAATTGGGATAGTCTTATTACTTCAAATTCAAAGAAAGCCAGTTCTTCTTTTTCAAAATCAAAAAGAAATCAGAGATTATTCTTCTTCCTATATACTTTTCATGTATGTGAATATGAATCCGGCTTCCTCTTTCTCCGTAACCAATCTTCTCACTTACGATCAACATCTTCTGGAGCCCTTATTGAACGAATTTATTTCTATGGAAAAAGAGAGCACTTTCCCAGGGCTTTTCAAGCAAATTTATGGTTGTTCAAAGATCCTTTCATGCATTATGTTAGGTATCAAGGAAAATCAATTCTTGCTTTAAAAGGGACGTTTCTTCTGATGAATAAATGGAAATATTACTT